ATCATTTCTTCCAAGAAGAGGATTTCCTCTAATTCTATGAACTTTTCTAGAATACTTTTTTCTTGAATATCATTCAAAAAAATTTCGGATTGCCCGCTATTCGACCAATTAGTAACCCAAGATTCCATACTTTTAGTAAATGAGAGAGAAATCCACCAGGGCAGAAATACTATAGATCCAAGATACAAAAGAGAAGTGAATGCTTTCTTTTTTTCCATTTATCACCTGTGCATTTTTAATTAACCCGCTTCATTTGTCGGCTGTATGTGATCGAATATTTCTTTCAAACATGAGTTATTTTCTTTGTGATTTTGTTTGAATCTAGAAAGAATACAGAAATAGTAGACTAAGACTCCACTTCGAATTCGACTGAAGAAATAATACAAAATCATGTTTCCAGATATCTCAATTCATCAAATTCAAAACAAGTGCCTCCTTTCGATGAATGACCAAAAGAAGTCCTTTAAGGAATGAATATTTTTGAGATTTTGAGACGAAAGAACTCCCCTTCTATCAAAATATCCAATATCTCAAAAATATTCCAACGATTCCCCATAGTCAAGAATCGAATAATTGAGAGAAAGAAAGATATTGTGATGATCAAAAAAATGAGCGGCAAAACAAGACAGAAATGCGTCGGTTATCATTATTAAGAAAACCCACTATTTATTTTATTGGGTGGTAAAGAACACAAACGAAAGGATAAAAAAAGGTCGATTGAAAAAAAGAAAATAATTTACAAGATATGATTTATCTACATCTAAAGTATCACTTAGTTATAGAAAAAACAGGATTCTTGCATTTTTTCCTCCTGCTGAGAAAGCATTCGTTCCTCAACCCAGTTCCTTTTCTCAAAAGACTTCAATTGGTACGCGCAAGAAATAGGCCAATTCCGCGGCTTTTTGTTCAATTTCTTTTGGAGTCAAATTCTCATCAGTACGGGTCAACGGAATAGCCCCCCGGCCTCTGATGTCCATATAAAGGACACGGCGAGCATAAACACCCTCTTTAACTTCTATTCGAACGGATTGAATATCTTTTATAAGGAATCGGAGGAATATGCGACGATTTTTTCCAGGAAATCCCCAACGAAAAATACACACCATTCCTTCCTTTCTGTCGAATCGATCATAACCACTACCTACATTCCAGGAAATTGTGCACCACAAATAAGAACTAATAAAGAGACCCGCGATCCCGTAGAAAGACATCACGATCCCTTGTGGAAAAAAAATGATTTGTTGAGACGGAACAAAAGATATCAAATTTCTACCAAGATAACTGGAAGTTCCAACCAATAAGAATCCCGATGAACCTAAAAAAACGATAAGAGCCCAGCAAAAATTACTTAGTTTTCGAGACCCCGCTATAGGTTCTATCCATATATGTTCTGATCGCCAACTCATACTTGATCCGATTGCATTTTATTGGAATTGAAAGAATACCCCAAATAGGTTTGACTTTACTTTTTTTGTTTCCGAATGAATTCCCATCAAACTAGTGCTAGTTTGATGGGAACCTTTAGGAGTAATTCATCAAATTGGTTAGATCTAAAATAATAAAATAACATGCCCTTTATATGATCCCAATATACATACAGGTCCGCCAACTTTACATTTTAAACATCCAGTGATCCTAATCTATTTGAAACTAGCTAGAATTCAGTTACCCATAGATGATTTTCTGGAGGCCTAAGAGCTTTTCCTTTATGTTCGGCGGAAATCATACATTCTATCGTATTTCCCGAAATAAATATCTGTGTTATGGTACAAGTCTAAGTTTCAAAAAAAAAACGGATGAGATTGTGTCCCCTTAGATCTAAACAATCTTGTTTTTTTGAACATGAAGAAATAAAGAAGCCATTGCAATTGCCGGAAATACTAGGCCTACTAAAGGCACAAAAATAGAGGGAAAATTGAAAGTTGTCATAAAAGGGGTACCTCGATTTACTATTTGTACCTGTTCTTATTTTTTTTTAATATCGTATTTTTTATTTATACTAATTATAATTCATAATTGTAATTATTAATTAATTCAATTTGAAAATTCTTATTAGAGATATAAGTATCTAAGTGAGTATATAGAATAAGTCCAAGGAATGTAGAACTAAATAAATGGACTTATTTTTTATATTCTATATTTGAATTTAATTGGATTATATACGTAAGACAAAATTCGTTTTATTTGCCCAATTTCACGAAAAGAAGAACTCGCTTTTTTATCTTGTTGATAATAAAAAAAAGAGTTATCCGCAACTTTTGATTCTTTCTACAATTAGATCTTAGGTCACCAAAGAAAACTCCATTCTTAGTTACTTTGATTCTGATAAGCTAACTACTTGTTTGGTTTGCTCCAAATAAAATAATTAAACTTAGTGCGCTTTACTTGATTGAATTGGAATTCAAAGGAAAAAAGGCATGGAGTTTAAATAACTCGCCCAGAACGCTTTTTAAAAGATTACGTGGGACGATCAGGTCGAATAAGCCCTTTTGGAATAAAT